TAGTGAAGTTAGTTCAGTGTAATTCCAACTAACAAAAACGGAATCACGCTCTGTAGGATTTGAACCTACGACATTGGGTTTTGGAGACCCACGTTCTACCAAACTGAACTAAGAGCGTTTTCTTATCACAATAGATAAGACTGTAAAGAAAAGGATTCTTTTTGTAACTCCAACACATCTTGTATGCATATACTATCATATATAGTATCATAAAATGCATATATAGTATCATAAAATGCAAAATTATGTATATCCAATTTTAATCGATCTCAATTGATTCTTCGTTACTGCTCATAGGAGAAGTAATAGGTAGGGATGACAGGATTTGAACCCGTGACATTTTGTACCCAAAACAAACGCGCTACCAAGCTGCGCTACATCCCTTTCAATTGGTCTACAATGTCATTGTAGAGAATACCTGTCTTGTTTTCCACATCCTTATTTCCCCCATTGATATACACAATTTTTCTTCCCATTTCTTCTTTTTTTTTTTATCATATTAACATATTATATATTAACATATAATAATAAAAGACTTATATACATATAAAATATGCTATACATATAAAATATGAAACCCACCCTAAAAATGAAATCAAAATAAATGAATATTTTTCGGGAATGCTCAGGAGTAAAGAAACTTCTTTTTCTGTTTTAAGAAAAAAAAATCTTATCTAGCGAATCTTCAATTTGAATTGGGAATTCTGTGTACAAATACAAGTGGTCCATATGATATGTATTACCATTATGTATTACAATAAATAAGGAGGATTTTAAATGCGAGATCTAAAAACATATCTTTCCACGGCACCGGTACTAAGTACTATATGGTTCGGGTCCTTAGCAGGTCTATTGATAGAGATTAATCGTTTATTCCCGGATGCGTTGACATTCCCTTTTTTTAATTAACATGAGAAGGGGTGAAGAATATTAGAGATACAATCAAATATCTGTGACTAATTCCTTTCCCCCTCCTCCTTTTTTTCTCTTTTTTATAATTTTATAAGGGAGGAGGAGTAAGAGAAAGAATAAAAGTGGATTTAAATGGATTTAACCTCAGCGAAACTTGGGTTCAGACTCGAATTAAATTAAGAATAGAGGGAAAACGTAAATGTAAATGTTGGTCTAGTGCAAGAGTATCATACAAGATCCTTAAATTAAATACTGTACTGCGATTAGAAATATAGTTATAAAATATAGTTATAGTTAGAAATCATTGTATTACTTATTATTTACTATTACTCTATTGATTACAACGAAATCTTTCATATCATAACATAATTGGATTTTGAGTTAGCAACTTCTATTTCTATTTTTTTTTTTTTTTCGTTACTTTCTTCGGATCGAAAATAGAAGACTTGAATGAATAAAAAAAAAACAAAGGAGGTTCATGGCCAAGAGTAAAGATGCCCGAATCAGGGTTCTTTTGGAATGTACTAGTTGTGTACGAGACGGTGTTAATAAGGAATCAAGAGGCATTTCCAGATATATTACTGAAAAAAATCGACACAATACGCCCGGTCGATTGGAATTGCGAAAATTCTGTCCCTATTGTTATAAACATACGATTCATGGGGAGATAAAAAAATAGATCGAACCGAGGAGGGCCCGTGTGTCACCCTTTCAAGGAACAGTAAAAATAATATAGTATATAATAGTATAATATATATATAACATATATTTAAATTAACATATATTTAAGTAGAATATATTTAAATAGAAATAAACCAAATCCTATTTCTGAATTCTAATTCATTTTTGATCCGAACGAAATAGGATTTTCGGGATAAGGAATAAACAAACCATGGATAAATCCAAGCGACCTTTTCTTAAACTTAAATCCAAGCGATCTTTTCGTAGGCGTTTGCCCCCGATCCAATCGGGGGATCGAATTGATTATAGAAACATGAGTTTAATTAGTCGATTTATTAGTGAACAAGGAAAAATATTATCTAGACGAGTGAATAGATTGACTTTGAAACAACAACGATTAATTACTATTGCTATAAAACAAGCTCGTATTTTATCTTCGTTACCTTTTCTTAATAATGAGAAACAATTTGAAAGAACCGAGTCGACCGCTAGAACCACTGGTCTTAGAACCAGAAATAAATAGGCTTACTCTTCAATTGAATTCAAATTCCAATTCGAACTCAAACGCGGATTTGATGTTTTGTTCGAAAAATCTAAGAATCCAGATTTGATTGTTGTGTTGTAAGAAACAAAAATAATCGGGGAAGAAGAAGAAATCCTTTTTTTTTATTGAACATATTCCTTCATTTTGACGACTTTATCATATTTTATCAGATTAATTTATAATCTACCTTCCCGGAGTTCATTCTCCGGGGAACTCCATTTATTTAAATCATTAAATCATTCCGGTGAATTCTTTACAATCTCTTTCTTTTATGATCTCATTGGAAATACTATAAAGACAATTCCTATTGGATATAGCTATTTGTGCAAGTATTTTACGATTAAGAAGTAACTGCCTCTTGTACAGATCGTGTATAAATCTACTATAACTATAGGATGCCCTATTCTCGTGAATTACTGCATTTATCCGAGTGATCCACAAACGACGAAAATCTCTCTTTTGCCGATCTCTATCCCGGTGAGTCGAAACCAAAGCTCGGATTTTCTGTTGAGTAATAGTTCGAGTAAGTCTTGAATGGGCTCCTCGAAAGCTTGATGTAAATAAACGAATTTTTGTTCTACGTCTACGAGCTATATATCCTCGTCTAGTTCTGGTCATTGAATAAATGAAACTTTGATGAATAACTAATTGATTTCCTTTCTTTCAGTTATCCTTGTACCCTTTCCTGGTCTATTAATAACAAAGCGGATTCTTCCAATGTATAAAATAAAAATTCCAATGGCTTTTGCTACTATAACCTTCCCGACCACGATTTTTTTTCTTTTTTCTATGCATTTCACCTCGAAATAAGAAATTGTATTGATACTAGGTATCAAAAACATAGTAAATTAAATAAAAAAGTAGTAAATTTGAAATTAAATGGATAAAGAAATAGTGGGTTCCATCGTTTCTATGGTTACTTCTTAAACGGTGAGGTCCTTTCTATACACCGGAGCTCCTTCCTTCATTTAATAAATCTTATTGGTAACTTGTACAGTTCACACTCTTTGGCTCTACCCATGAATTATCCAGTAATAGGTCTTTCACAATGAGATCTACCTATACAGTAACGGTATTTAATTATGAAGGTTAGCTAAGTAGCTGACCCTGTTAGTCCGTTCTTGCAAGAGTGGGAGCCTAATCTTAATCTTTCTGCTGATTTTCCCCGCTTAATGGATAACCCTTTTGCCAATGGGGAATTGCTTATCATCTTAAATTTAGGTGATTGTATTTGCACCGACGGAAACCATAAATTTCATACACAATACACAATAGGGTAATATGATAGATCTTTTTATTTTTTTTTTAGTTTAGATAGTGAATGGAGTTCTTTCATTCTATTCTATTCACTGGTACTGATCATTGATACTGGAAAAGTTGTTTTTCATCCCAGTCCATGATCTGAACGAGTCGCACATACACCCTAGTACATGTTCCTCGGCGCTGAGGACACCCCCGAAGAGCGGGGGATTTTGTGACATTTCTGATTGGCTGTCTTGTGTTTCTAATAAGTTGTTTAATAGTTGGCATGCTGAATCATATACATAATGGACTGGTTTAGATCGATCCTAACCGGATGATTATGAATTACCCCCATTTTCTTTAATTTAATGAAAATGAAACCCGGTAAGAAAATCTCAAATCACGGATTTGCACGAAATCCTTTCTTTTTTCATTGAACCGCTACAAGATCAACAATTCCATGAGTTTGGGCTTCTGTTGCTGACATAAAAACATCCCTTTCCAGGTCTTCGGATACAACCCATAAGGGTTTGCCCGTTCTTTGTACATAAACCTTTGTGATGATTTCGCGCAGTTTCAGTAGTTCTTCCGCTTCCATGACAAATTCTCCCGCTTGTGCCTCATAAAAAGCGGCAGCCGGTTGATGGATCATTACCCTGATGATATAACATAATAAATGATTTCTTTATCTCGTATGATGAGTCGAAGAGAAGAGATAAAGAATAACAAGAAAAAAAAAAGATAGAATTGAACAACCGTACAGGCATCTTTTGCGAATTGCATACGGCTCTACAATGGAATTTACTTTTACTGCCATCGAAAAATGTAGGATCTATCAGATACAGATCAGTAAATGATCCAATTACCACCCTTCCTTTCGGAGGAGTTAAAAAATACTATGATGGCTCCGTTACGTTATATATTTATTTCCTCTATGATTCAGCAATCCCAAAGTTTCTTTTTGATCCGATCAAATAAAATAAGAAACAAATAAGAATAAGATTATTTTTGATTTTCGTACCCTTTCATAACATAAATATTGTTAAGAGCCTTCCGGTGTGAAAACAAAAAGTTTGTGACGCTGAAACGGACTCCCGATAGATAAGATAAAATCGGAAATACCCTTTATCTCATACTCCTCTTTCGATACATAATCTAATGTTTTGAAAAAAAAAAAAATAATAAAGAATTTTCTCATATCGAATTCGAAGTGCCATGCTATTATTACTTAATATTCATATTTCATATGGCGAAGGCATAGTCTGCTTTTTTCTATCAAATAAAAAACTCATTGGCGCCAAGCGTGAGGGAATGCTAGACGTTTGGTAATTGTTCCTCCGACCAGGATAAAAGATCCCATTGAAGCGGCTAATCCCAGGCATATTGTATGTACTTCTGGTGGCACAAATTGCATAGTATCATAAATAGCTATTCCCGGTAGTACCCATCCGCCAGGAGAATTTATAAAAAAATACAGATCTTTGTTTTCATCCTCTATACTTAGATATATCATAAGACCAATAAGTTGATTCGAGATCTCGCTCTCAACCTCTTGGCCTAAAAAAAGTAATCTTTCTCGATAAAGTCGGTTGATTAGGATAAAATTGTATCCCTCAGGAAC